TTTTGAGACTTGTTTGATGAAAAATTATAAGCATCAGTAGGTTTTTTCTCTAAAATGCTTAAAATCTTTTTGTCTCGAATTCAATGAAAAATTCATTTATAGTAGTGAGAAAAGGAATCGAAATGATAGTCCTTTTACTCCACTACTACTGTAGTGTTCGTCTACAGATTGCGTCTTGAATAAGAAGGGGTAGGTCGGACGGGAAATATATTTCCATTTTTCCTTGGGGGCTTGTATACAGACTTATGTAAAGTATATGAACACTTCTGCATTCTTAGTTAGATTAATAATCTAATTAGATTTCTTTATTATTATTAATTTGTTTATTTTTTATATTTCAATTTAAAATTCTTTATTTTCGGTAAGCTCTAGTGAAAGACTTTCCGAAACTGTTTTCCTATTGTTTTTTTGTTTGAGAGAATAAATCGGGAGACGGTAAGGATTAGATCAAATGCAAATAAGAGAAGAGTATACAAAATAATCTATCTTGATTCTATATTTTTGACATTTCACTTAATGAAATGGGGCAAACTAAAACATAGATCTTTTTCTTACTACCTGTTAGTAAGATTCATTCCCTTAAGACTTCCAAGGATATCTCTGGATATTTTTTATTTATGCATAATATTTTTTTTTTTTTCAATTCTACTAGAAATCAGATACGAACTTGTTAGATGTTATAATTGGATTTTGGATTTATTTAATTGTTTCATCAATTATGTTATTCAGGAATCTTTTTTTGACTCTGTACCAGCGATTCCACTATTATTATTATAACATTTTTAGTGAAAATTAAATAAGAAAAGAATACAAGAAAAATTAGTAAACAATAATGAAATAATTCCTTCATATTGATAGCGATAGGAGACAAAATTTACATGGATATAGTAAGTCTTGCTTGGGCTGCTTTAATGGTAGTTTTTACATTTTCCCTTTCCCTTGTAGTATGGGGAAGAAGTGGACTCTAAGGGTACTTTTTATTGAGTTAAGGGATCAAACTGTATCAATTGTTTTATAGCTGGGTTCTGAAATTTTTTAACAATTGAATTTAGTTATTTGATTAATATTAATACTAATTAATTAAATGCAATTATATCTGCATTTTTTAATTCTATTGTATTCCAGTGGTGGAATGTATTCTATGTATAATGTATAATATTGAAAATACTCTTTCAATCAAACAAATATTTGAATAGTATAGTAACCATCTTCGTATTTTGAAAGTCAAGGGAATACAAATAATGGGAAAAGGATTCCCATTCCAACCAAATTGTTTCTAAGATTTCTATTTCCCTGAACTGGTTACTATCAATCTTTTCGAAATAGGAATGCTAATATACTATATTTATAATATAGTATATTAAAAAATATCCTACCGAATATGATACTGGGACTCTGAAAAGAATCAGAAATATAAAAATTCTATATCGATATATATCCATGTATAGATATAGTAGATAGTATTAATATATCTAGAAATATTTATTTATAGATATATATAGATGGATTGGTACATATTAAACCCTTTGATTTTTTCAAATCAATAAAACATAGAGTGAAACTTTATACACTACCATAATAGATACTATAGTCGAAAGAAATCAAATCTATTTCTTTCGACTATACTATATGGATTTCATAAAATTTTGCTGATTCTAGTCTGATCATTTCATTTAAAACTAAGACCCGAAATTGAAATCCTTTTTTCATTTTTTTTTTATTCAATCATTATCAATCATTGCTAAGAAATCATAAGTCATGTTTAAGTAACATTAGTCACTTTGACTTACCGTTTTTACGTAAATTATAAGTAAAAAGGCAGTAGGAACTAGAATGAAGAGTGCAGTAGCTATAAATGCGAGAATATTTACTTCCATAATCTCTATGTTTTCTTTCTCTTTAATTTCTAATAAAATTAATACTTCGGGATTTAATCCCATATAAATGTTCAATCTTTCGGCGGTAAATTCAATGGTATCAATTTTATCTCGATGATATCAAATCGAATCAATATCACGAATAACAATATCTGAGCTATCAAATCGATTCATAGTCGAGAATTAAATAGTATAACATAGGAAGATCTTTTATCCATACCAAATAAAAAAATTTTACTTTCTGATGCAATCAAAAATTCCTTTTTTTATTTCTTTCTTCATCGGAACCTTTAATTTATTATTTATATTATATAATTATATATATAGTATACCTTACACTAAAAAAGAAATAAAAAAAAAAAGGGGTCCCTGTTATAAATAATATTTTTTTGATTGTATTTATATCCATCGGGACTGACGGGGCTCGAACCCGTAGCTTCCGCCTTGACAGGGCGGTGCTCTGACCAATTGAACTACAATCCCAGGGAATAAATCGTATAGCATACATATTCTTACAATTTCATTCAAACCCTTTTTTTCTATTTGTTCTATTTGAGATTCAACCGTTGTACTGTAACTGAAAGAGGCGGGCTTTTTTATATATTTATTGTATTGATTTGATA